TTAGAACAGCTTCCATTGAGTCTCTGCACCTATCCTTTTCCTTTGGGTTCTAGTTTGAGAACCACTTGTTTTTCAAAAAAGGGATTTGGCTCAGGATTGCCCATTTTTCATTCCAGGGTTTCTCTGAATTTGGAAGTTACCACTTAGCAAGTTTCCATACCAAGGCTCAATACAATCAAGTCCGTAGCGTCTACCGATTTCGCCATATCCCCATTGTCCTTTTTTTTCTTTGAAACCTGGATTCCTTGTGTAATTTCCTACATCTCTTAGTTTTTTTGAATCATTGAATTCATTATTCGACGTAGTCTAGCAGCTCGTCTCTATTCAAGAGACCCTGCTTAGTGCAATTCAGAATTGAATTGATTCTACCGTTGATATATTTGCAATTCAATCGGAATCAATATATCCAAAAGTTTTTCTCTCCCCCACCCTCCTCTTTCCTTTTTAGAATATCCAAAATCATACTATAACGCTTGATATTCATTCTTTTTTTTTTTTCTAATCAGAATTAGAAATTTCATTTGTTATGATTCTATCTTTTCCTTAGTGAAATATTAATCCTTAAATTATTAACAAATAAAAAAAAAAAACAAAATATTTCAAAAAATGTAAAAATGTATATAATGCTCGAATGAAAATGCCAAGAGATTCGCATTTTCTCTTTATTATTCATATAGATGATTCTTTTCTATGTATTAGATTATTCGTCCAAGCCATATCAAATTGAAAATATCTGAAATCAAATTCAATATAGAAATTGGAATAGATTCTATTAGAAAAATGGATTTGCGAGTTAGAGAAAAAAAAAAAGTTCAATAAATTTTATAATCCTATTAAATTCTATAATCCTCTATTAAATTCTACAATCCTATTTAAGAATATTGTTTAGTTAAGCATATCAAGCTAACTTTATCTTTATGAAATTCTAGTATTTTTTTTTTTTTTCTAAGTAGAATTTCAAATTTCGAACTAGTTAATAACTAAGATTAATAATTAAGATCTGCCATTTTAAAGATTTCCTATATATATTTCTATTTGTTACACTATTTCTGTTATGTAAGCCCACTTAGCTCAGAGGTTAGAGCATCGCATTTGTAATGCGAGGGTCATCGGTTCAAATCCGATAGTCGGCTTTTTTCTCTATTGATGTTCCATGAACAAGAATCTCTTTTTTTTTCTCCGAATTTAATGGAGAATCCAGAGTCCATTACGTCGTTCTACCTTACAATTTTGCTAGATACAAAACATTAAAATAAATAATATATATACAAAAAATCCAGATGTTGATGAAATTCCATTTTTTTGGTACTTTAGTAGATTTTACTCTGTTTATCCTTTAGTTTAATTCAGTTTTAATTTCGATGTATTCTGTAATGTAAATACAATGAAATTTATTGTGTAAAATGGAATTTCAATAAAAAAAAAAAAGGAGTCTTCATGTCCCGTTATCGAGGACCTCGTTTAAAAAAAATACGCCGTCTGGGAGCTTTACCAGGACTCACTAGAAAAACGCCTAAATCCGGAAGTAATCTGAAAAAGAAATTCCATTCTGGGAAAAAAGAGCAATATCGTATTCGTCTTCAAGAAAAACAGAAATTGCGTTTTCATTATGGTCTGACAGAACGACAATTACTTAGATATGTACATATCGCTGGAAAAGCAAAAAAGTCAACAGGTCAAGTTTTACTACAATTACTTGAAATGCGTTTGGATAATATTGTTTTTCGATTGGGTATGGCTTCAACCATTCCTGGGGCCCGGCAATTAGTTAATCATAGACATATTTTAGTTAATGGTCGTATAGTTGATATACCAAGTTTTCGTTGCAAACCCCGAGATATTATTACTACGAAGGATAACCAAAGATCAAAACGTCTGGTTCAAAATTCTATTGCTTCATCCGATCTGGGCAAATTGCCAAAGCATTTGACGGTTGATACATTGCAATATAAAGGACTAGTACAAAAAATCCTAGATAGAAAGTGGGTCGGTCTGAAAATAAATGAGTTGTTAGTTGTAGAATATTACTCTCGTCAGACTTGAGCTTAACGCAAAAGGAAAGGTTCATAGAATTTTTTTCCCCTTCCCCTTTCCCCGAACTAAATAGACCTAAGGCTCTTAATTCGTATTTTCCCATTCACCTAGCAGAAATAGATTAACCTTAGGATCTTTTTTCTTTTTTGTTAGATTTTACATACCAAAGTAATTTGCTTTAGAGAATTTTATTAAAAAAAGGTATTATTGCTCAAATAAATTGTTATTTGATTTGATACATTGTGATCGGTAACGTTGATCAATTAAGAGAAACGGAAAGAGAGGGATTCGAACCCTCGGTAAACAAAAGTCTACATAGCAGTTCCAATGCTACGCCTTGAACCGCTCGGCCATCTCTCCTACATAATCTTATTATGTAAAATAAACTGAGTGAATAGCGAGTTTTCGTATTCCTGCAGTACGGGTACAACCACAACCGTTCGGGGATTCCATGGCTCTATTGGAAAAATTCTTTTTTTTACTAGGAATTCTGCTCCCTCAAAAGTTTTTCTTTGGAGAAAACCCAAATAAAAAGAGAATAGAAGAATCCTTATTATTCCATAAGAAAATAAAGGAACCAAGGAACCCTAGAATTCTATTTGCATAAGGTATGTTACGCCATAAAATCTAAATAAAAAAGGGTATGGGATAATTAATGACTTTGAAAACGCGAAATAGCTGATGACAGAAGTTGTTGTTGAGAAATAGGAAAGTGGAATGAAATCCAATCTTAGTCAAATATTTCATATCTCTTCTTGTCCAAACAGAAGGAAAAGGAGACAATTTGAGCTGAGTAGAAAATCCATACCTCTCTTATCCATTTAGAGCATATGGAGCGATTTATAAGTTTTTATGTTATTTTGTGATAGAATGAAAAGAATTCTATATAGAATGGATTGGGAATTATGCCTAGATCCCGTATAAATGGAAATTTCATTGATAAGACCTCCTCGATTGTAGCCAATATTTTATTGCAAATAATTCCGACAACCTCAGGGGAAAAAAGGGCATTTACTTATTATAGAGATGGTGCGATTTGACTCTTTTTTTTTTGTTTTTTTTTTTTAGCCCTACCTACATCTCAGTCTTACGAGAAAGAGAGGGGGTTCGCATAGAGAGAACAAAATTAGTAAAGGAAACCCACGCTTGGGGAAGGTGAGGTGAACTAACAATTCCTTCTGTCGTGTATCCTCGATTGATGTGGCCTTAGATGCTTCAATTGTAGATTTGAGTATTGAGCGAAAGGTTACACCTACAGGATAGGTTCTGTATTACAGGCTAATCCTACTTTACTAGGACCAATAGGCAGCATAGGGGAGAAAAGCACTACACCTCGAAATAGGAATCAACAAGAGAAAAACTTTGTTAGAAATTAACCCTTTCCTGATCGGTATCAGGGTTGGGAAGAATGGTTGGGATAGCAAACAACCATCAGGTTTGTACGTTGGATACCCTTATAACCATCAAAGGTCGTTGAAGTGGCTAATTCCTCTAAATAGGAGGCGTTGAGAACAAAGAAATTCCTGGAGCTATCGTTTTCCTCTAGCATTAATAGAATTCATTGGTGTTAAGAAAAACCTCTTGGGGGAAGGTTGGCTAGAGATTTCTTGGAAAAATACCAGCCCCTTTCGGTCCATAATGAGATGGAACTAATTCTATTTTCATTCTATAGATTTTTTGCTTAGTACTATGTACAGAAGGGAGGAGCCGTATGAGATGAAAACCTCATGTACGGTTTTGGAACGGAGATTTTTTGAATAGAATGAACGACCGTAACGGATGTTGGCTCAATCCGAAGGAAATTATGCGGAAGCTTTGCAGAATTATTATGAAGCTACGCGACTAGAAATTGATCCCTATGATCGAAGTTATATACTATATAACATCGGCCTTATATACACAAGCAATGGAGAGCATACAAAGGCTTTGGAATATTATTTCCGGGCGCTAGAACGAAATCCCTTCTTACCGCAAGCTTTTAATAATATGGCCGTGATCTGTCATTACGTGCGACTATCTCCACTATAGAAAGAAAGAAGAAAAAAAGATGAAATTTTCTAGTATTTACTAGAAAAAGGGCTTTCTACATAGGGATCGTCAAAACAATGATTTTGCCCTATCAGCTGTAGGAAGGAAGAACACTTCATGAGAATCAAAATAAGAAGAAAGTCGAGCCTATACTACTACTCTATGGATAAAGTCTCAAATTGATAGAGAAAGCACCGTAAAGATCAATTAGTGAGCGACTGGGTCAATACAACTAAAAAAAACTGCTTAATTATACCATGATATGGGGCAAAATTTAGGAATCTGCTTATGTAATAAAGCCGATCCACTAAAGGATTAAGCAGCGGTGTAGTATCAGATCCCAAAGATAGTAAGTTCTTTTTTCTTTCTTATGGGAAAAAGTCTTTTTCAAGGATTCTATAGAAATTTCATATATGAAAGACACGAAACCGAGATAGTTACCTTTCAGAAAATTCGAACGAAGGATATAGGTCTATCTATGCTTCATTCTTCTGAAGGTGGGAGAAAAGATCAGACTGATTATTGATCAAAATTAGGGTTTGAAACTTAGGTAATTAACTTCTTCTGCTTAACCCAAGAAGAAATTGGATCGATTTTTGAGAAATCGAATTCAGTTAAGATAGGGGAAATTAAGATAGCAATTTCTGAGCCGTATGAGGTAGGAAACTCTCAAGTACGGTTCTAGGGGAAGGAACTGCCTATTCCGACCGAGGAGAACAGGCCATTCTACAGGGCGATTCGGAAATTGCGGAAGCTTGGTTTGATCAAGCTGCTGAGTATTGGAAACAAGCTATAGCGCTTACTCCGGGAAATTATATTGAAGCACAGAACTGGTTGAAGATTACGAAGCGCTTTGAATTTGAATAAGACCACTCTTCATTTTCATAAAATGGGCGGTTTGGTTGTTGATCCATTAATCAAATAATTTTGGTAGGAAGATCGAATCAAGAATTTCATTATATCCCTTTCTTCTACCTTCGATTTTATATTTTTATCATATTTCCTAAGGATAAACAATAGGGATAGGCTCTAGAACAGAGGTAATAAAGTAAATAAAAGGGGGCAATCTAAATATTCCTACCTAAAGGACGATTTTTAAAAAAATTCTAATGAGTTTCTTGGAATTTGGAATCGAATAATAATATTTATATTATGCTCACTCAAGGAAAGTAGATGTAGGGCTTATACCCTAAAAAAAAAAATACACTAGCTTCTTAAATTAAAACGTAAAAAAAAATCTTTTTTTGTTACGTCGGGAAATAATTTTCCAGGATAACCAATGTCCGTTAGGCACCTAATCCTTATGTCATAATAGATCCGAACACTTGCCTCGGATTGACTTCAATATATAATTGCTCCAGTGAATAACTAAAAAAAAAATAGAAGGGCGGTAGATAGTAAAGAAAAGGACTAATCATAATATCTATCCTTCAAAGATTCACTAAAAAGACAGTTGGCGGGTCTCTTTGTATGTCTTGTCCGGAAAGAGGAGGACTTAATGATTATTCGTTCGCCGGAACCAGAAGTTAAAATTGTTGTGGATAGGGATCCTGTAAAAACATCTTTTGAGGAATGGGCCAGACCCGGGCATTTCTCAAGAACAATAGCTAAGGGCCCCGATACTACCACTTGGATCTGGAACCTACATGCTGATGCTCACGATTTCGATAGTCATACCGGTGATTTGGAGGAGATCTCTCGAAAAATCTTTAGTGCTCATTTCGGTCAACTCTCCATTATCTTTCTTTGGTTGAGTGGCATGTACTTCCACGGTGCCCGTTTTTCCAATTATGAAGCATGGCTAAGCGATCCTACTCACATTGGACCCAGTGCTCAGGTAGTTTGGCCAATAGTAGGGCAAGAAATTTTGAATGGTGATGTAGGCGGGGGTTTCCGAGGAATCCAAATAACCTCCGGTTTTTTTCAGATTTGGCGAGCATCTGGAATAACTAGTGAGTTACAACTCTATTGTACCGCAATCGGTGCATTGATTTTTGCATCGTTAATGCTTTTTGCTGGTTGGTTCCATTATCACAAAGCCGCTCCCAAATTGGCCTGGTTCCAAGATGTAGAATCCATGTTGAATCACCACTTAGCGGGGTTATTAGGACTTGGGTCTCTTTCTTGGGCAGGACACCAAATCCATGTATCTTTACCGATTAACCAATTTCTTGACGCTGGAGTTGATCCTAAAGAGATACCACTTCCTCATGAATTTATCTTGAATCGTGACCTTTTGGCTCAACTTTATCCTAGTTTTGCCGAAGGAGCAACCCCCTTTTTCACCTTGAATTGGTCCAAATACGCAGAATTTCTTACTTTTCGCGGAGGACTAGATCCAATAACCGGTGGCCTATGGTTGAGCGATATTGCGCACCATCATTTAGCTATTGCTATTCTTTTCCTGATCGCTGGTCATATGTATAGGACCAACTGGGGTATTGGTCATGGACTTAAAGATATTTTGGAGGCTCATAAAGGCCCATTTACAGGACAAGGCCATAAGGGTCTCTATGAAATCCTAACAACGTCATGGCATGCTCAATTATCTCTTAACCTAGCTATGCTAGGTTCTACAACTATTGTTGTAGCTCATCATATGTACTCTATGCCCCCCTATCCATACCTAGCTACTGACTATGGTACACAACTTTCCTTGTTCACACACCACATGTGGATAGGCGGATTTCTAATAGTTGGTGCTGCTGCACATGCAGCCATTTTTATGGTAAGAGACTATGATCCAACTACTCGATACAACGATCTATTAGATCGCGTCCTTAGACACCGCGATGCAATCATATCCCACCTTAACTGGGTATGTATATTTCTAGGTTTTCACAGTTTTGGCTTGTACATTCATAATGATACCATGAGTGCTTTAGGCCGTCCCCAAGATATGTTTTCGGATACCGCCATACAATTACAACCCATCTTTGCTCAATGGGTACAAAATATCCATGCTGACGCGCCTGGCGTAACAGCTCCTGGTGCAACAACAAGTACCAGCTTAACGTGGGGAGGTGGCGAGTTAGTAGCTGTAGGCGGCAAAGTCGCTTTGTTACCTATTCCATTAGGAACCGCAGATTTTTTAGTCCATCACATTCACGCATTTACCATCCATGTGACTGTATTAATACTTTTGAAAGGTGTTTTATTTGCTCGTAGTTCCCGTTTGATACCTGATAAAGCAAATCTTGGTTTTCGATTCCCTTGCGACGGGCCTGGACGAGGGGGAACATGTCAAGTCTCCGCCTGGGATCATGTTTTCTTAGGTCTATTCTGGATGTACAATGCAATTTCGGTAGTCATTTTCCATTTCAGTTGGAAAATGCAGTCGGATGTTTGGGGTACTGTAAGTGATCAAGGGATAGTAACTCATATCACAGGGGGAAACTTTGCACAGAGTTCCATTACGATTAATGGTTGGCTCCGAGA